TAGCTAATGTAATAAAAATACCAATTGTCGTTCCAAAGACTCTACCTACTTTATTTATTTCAAATAGCTCGGGAACGAATATGTAAGGAATAGAGATATTCCAACCCCCTAAGTAAAGAACTGTTACAAATAACGAAGAAACTAATAGATTTAGATAGGAAGCAACGTAAAATAACCCAAATTTGATACCCGAATATTCGGTTTGATAACCTGCTACTAATTCTTCTTCTGCTTCTGGTAAATCGAAAGGTAATCTCTCACATTCTGCTAGGGAAGAAATTAGAAAAACGAAAAACCCTATAGGTTGACGCCACAAATTCCATCCCCAAAAACCATATTTGGACTGGGCCTCAACTATATCAACTGTACTTGAACTGTTAGATAATCATAGTCGATGATAACATCACTGTTCCCATCGCTATTTCAGAACCGTACGTGAGATTTTCACCTCATACGGCTCCTCGAGGGCCATCAATAAATCTAAGGACCGAATTGATATTATTTATATTGATATGTTTGTAGTATAATACTCTATATCGATTCGAAATTAAATATATATTCTATAGAGATAGAGTCAAAACCTACCGGAAGGTCCTGAATTAGACCAATGGAATTCTGTCTGCTATAATAATAACTAAAAAAGCACTTCTGAATTGATCTCATCCTTTAATAATTTGAATTTTTCTTTGTTGAGTAATAACTTAATCCTTCAATAAAATACTCTTTGTAGAAATATCAATAGATATTTCAACTCATTCTTTTTGATTACGAAAAAAAAAAATTATACATTAGTTCCTGAATAATACCACGTTATCCCTATGAATATAGGAAAGAAGAAAAAGATCTTTTTTTTTTCGTTCCTATTCTTCTTTCTAAAAAAGGGGGGTTTCAAAAAAAGGATTATTTCGTTCCTGATAGTCATTTTTGAATCTGTGGATAGGAGCATACTCTGAATCGGAATCGTGGGTAGTACTACTTAATCATTTCTACTAACTTAAAGCCCCAATTATTATTCTTTTTATCGTATGTAAAAATTCCTTTTGGATAATTTACATAAAAAATCTCCATTACTAATCCTTTATGTATTTTGGTGTTCCTAACCATCCACTGATTTTTGCTCAATCACCCGTTATGGTAATACATAGAAACCATAGTGAAAACTCTATACGGTTGATCTTTTGAGTTGAGCCCGCTTTAAGCCAGGTTGACTAATCAACCAATCTTGGGGTAAAAGTCTTGCTTATATTTACTTTTTTTTTTCTTGTACGTAGGAAATGAGACTCCATTTTTTTACTGCTAATTTATAAGCTGTTTTCTTTCACTCATACAACTATCTGATTTAGGTCATCAAACTGAATGATGAATAAAAAAAGGGGATATCTATTCAATTTCTTTTCGAAAAAAAAAAGGAATAAAGAAAAGAAAAGTTTCTGTTTAACGAATCGCACGTAGAGATATTGATAACACACAAAGAGTTAATGGTATTTCATAACTAATCGATTGAGCAGCGGCTCGTAGACCACCTAAAAAAGAATATTTATTATTTGATCCATATCCTGACATAAGAAGTCCAATGGGAGCAATACTGGAAATGGCAATCCATAAAAAAACACCGATATTGAGATCAGATAAAACAAGGTGATAACTAAAAGGAATTACTGAATAACTTAGTAAAATCGATATAACTGCTATGGATGGTCCTATACTGAATAAACGAGTATCTCCTCGAGATGGAAAAAGATTCTCTTTGAAAATAAGTTTTGTCCCATCTGCTAAAGCTTGAAGAATTCCCAAAGGACCGGCGTATTCGGGACCAATACGTTGTTGTATTCCTGCGGATATTTCTCTTTCTAACCACACAATTACGAGTACACCTATTGTGATTCCCAATACAAGAGTCAAAATAGGTAAAAACATCCCTATGATTCCATAGACTTCTTTTAAAGATTCCAATCTAGAAAAAGAATTTATATCTTGTACTTCTGTTGTATCAATTATCATTTTAACGATCAACTTCTCCCATAATGATATCTATGCTACCTAGTATTGTCATAATATCGGCCAATTTCATTCTTTTAACTAACTGAGGAAGAATTTGCAAATTGATAAAACCAGGTGGACGAATTTTCCACCTCCAAGGAAAACCACTCTGATCTCCTATTAAAAAAATTCCCAATTCTCCCTTTGGGGCTTCAACTCTTACATAAAGTTCTTGCTTCGGCAATTCAAAAGTAGGAGAAGGTTTTTTACTAATGAATCGATATTCAAAATCATTCCATTCCGGATCCCTTTCTCTAGCAAAGCACCGGGTTTCTAAATTCTCATAGGGCCCCCCTGGAATTCCTTCCAGAGCTTGTTGAATAATTTTTATAGATTCCGTCATTTCACCGATTCGGACTAAATAGCGAGCTAATGAATCTCCTTCTTTTTGCCAATGGATTTCCCAATCCAATTCGTCGTAACATTCATAATGATCAACTTTACGAAGATCCCATTGGATTCCGGAAGCTCGTAGCATTGGTCCCGATAAACCCCAATTTATTGCTTCTTCTGGACCAATAATGCCTACTCCCTCAACTCGTTCTAAAAAAATAGGATTTCGCGTAATAAGGTTTTGATATTCCGAAACCGCTGTTAAAAAATAATCACAGAAATCCAAACATTTATCTATCCATCCATAAGGTAGATCGGCCGCTACTCCTCCGATACGAAAATAATTATGCATCATTCTCATACCGGTGGCAGCTTCGAATAGATCATATACTAATTCTCTTTCTCTGAAAATATAGAAAAAGGGAGTCTGTGCACCAATATCTGCCATAAAGGGGCCAAGCCATAACAGATGAGAAGCTATACGACTCAACTCTAACATAATTACTCTGATATAACTGGCTCTTTTAGGTACCTGAATATTTCCCAACTGTTCTGGTCCATTTACGGTTATTGCTTCTGTGAACATAGTAGCTAAATAATCCCAACGTGTTACATAAGGTAGATATTGTATAACTGTTCGATTTTCCGCAATTTTTTCCATTCCTCTGTGTAAATAACCCAATATTGGTTCACAATCAATAACATCTTCACCATCTAGAGTAAGGATGAGCCGAAGAACACCATGCATTGATGGGTGGTGAGGTCCCATATTGACTATCATGAGGTCTTTTCTTGTAGTTGTTACATTCATAGGTTATTCCTCGATTCATTCTTTCATGAATTGCTGAAAATGAAAAGAAGTTTATTCAAATTCAAGATCTAATAAAAAAATCAAATAATTCAAATTCCTTTTTCACTTAACGAGTTTTTGACTCCCGAATATCCAGGTGACTAATTAATTCTTTATAACGTATTCTATTTTTCTTTGACAAATAAGACAGCAGTCGTTGGCGTTTTCCCAGGATTTTACGTAAACCTCTCTGAGATAAATAATCTTTTCGGTGCAATTCCAAATGGGAAGTCAGTCTTCGTATCTTATTGGTGAAACGAAATACTTGAAATTCAACGGACCCCTTGTTTTCTTCTTTTTCTTCTTGTGAAATAACTGAAATGAATGAATTTTTTACCATAAAACGGATTTTCTATCCTCTTTTTTTTAATGTATTTTACTGATCAGTAAGAATAATGCTAGTCATTTTAATTTGGTATACACAATAATCTTAATTTCTTTATGAACTCCTAATTTTATCAAAAAAAATTAATCAATCCAATTTTCTTTTCAATTTTATTCGTGTAGGAATAGAGGAATAGGAATATGAAAATTAGTATAGGAATAGGAAAGGGTGATATATTTCTACATTTAGAAAAGAGAAAAAATTTTGGATCGAAATCTAATAATAAATAAAAAAAGAAAAAAAAAAAGAAGATTTCGTTAATCATTTATAGATCTATTGGATATTGATAAATGCATTGAATTAGTATTTATGTATCAGACTGGAAGGTAAGACAATACATAGCTGCAACTCCTTTTTTCATATACCATACATATATGGTACAGAATATATATGAAAAACGCATAATTAACAAATTAGCAATCGTGGATACATATGTATCCTTATCATAGTGAAGCGGCTCCCATTATTGGTATCAAACCAATATCGATTCATACAAGATAAATCTTCTAAGCGATAATTAGGGCAAAGAAAGAACTTTAATTTAATTAGTTTCTTTTTATCAAAATGTTTTCTTTTATCCAAAAATTCACCCCAGTTTTTTATGTTGTTGCAAAATACTGGATTTTTATGAATACCATTTCTCTTCCTCGAATTGAAACAAATTAGAATTCTTAATTCTCTACGTCCTTTAGTGGATAAAACTTTTTCGGGAACAAACAACAAATCATAATTATTTTTGTATCTATTTTCAGCCATTCTTTGATGTCTTGCAATGGATTTATCCAAATTAATCTTAGCAACATAGCTTTTTTCTCGGTATATTTGATTAATTTTGGGCTTACTCTTATGAAACAATGAAATATTTAGACTTTGATACATAATCAATTGTCCATCATTTTTTATAGACAAACGAACTGGTTCGATAATTAATATACCCTTTTTCATTAATTCTGTAAGAGGTAAATCCTTTTGAATCATCAAAATATCTAAACTCATTTCTCCCCTTTGAATAGAGGATATAGCAATTTCTCTTGGATTTATCAGTCTAAGTAGGAGACAATATACTTTGATATTATTGATCATTTTTTGATTTAAAGAATCATCCCATCTCAATTGAAAACGTAAATACCTTTTTAGGAAAAAATCAAGCTCGGCTTCCGTGTTGCTCTTATATTGTTTTTTCTTTCTACGTTTTTTCATATCGGGGCTTGCATAATCTTCTCCAATATCTTTTTCTTGGTTTGAGAGAAGTGATCCAAGATTCGCTTGATTTTGTGCATCTGATTCAAGATTATCTCGAATTGCGTATTCTTTTTCTTCTTGATTTCGATTCTCTAATTCAATCGATTTTTTTTCATTCGAAAATAGAAAAAGATCCCTTTTGTTCTTTCTAGTGATGTTTTTATTTTCACTAACATTTTCATTAAAATTGAAAACATTCAAATTTAAAAGAAGTAGTTGGATTGGTATGATCCACGGTTTCATAAGATATGTATTATAAAGCAGCACAAATTCTGGAAAGAACCAAAGGTTTAGATTTGATATGGGACGACTTAGTATTTCTTCATTCATTCCCATCCAATCAAAAAGGTCTTTTTTTTTGTTGGATGCCGTAATTCTTCCATTTTGGGAAATTTTAAGATAAAAAAGACCTTTTTGATCCATTTTATCAATTATTTGATAATTATTAACCCCAGTCTTAGTATTTTTATTACCATTGGTATCGATATCAATCCAGGACTCAATATTGACTTTATTTCGAAGACAAAAATCGAAAATTCTCCAATCAAAATATTTTCTATCTGTAAATTTATCCAGATTTAGAATATCATCATCTTCTAAATTAATAGGGATAATACCTCCTGGCATATTAATTAATTTACTTTTTTTATATATCTTGTTGTAATTATAAGAAATCTCTTGTTTATTATTTAAACGTAATGGTGATACATAAATATGTGAATCCTTCTTATTTTCATAATTAATCGATTTATATGAGAAAAGGTCATATCCATAGTATTTTTGAAGGTTATATTTTGAATTTGATAATGAATTTGATTCAAAATCATTTAATTTTTTGTAATTAATTAATATTAATTGATCTTTTTCATCTGAATGCCTTTTGTTTAAATCTTTATTTTGCACTATACGTGTTTGATTGAATCTATTTCGGCATTTGTGTGGTACTAATAGATACCATCTAATCGAAGATAAATCATATTGATAATGACCCCTTAACCAGTTTTTCCATTGAATCATTTCCATTTCCGAATTCAAAATATTTTTATGTTTTAATTCAGAATAAAAAATTGTTTCAAAATAATCCTTTATTTGATTCTTAAGAAAAAAAGATGTTCCGTGATAGTGAAGGACATATCTTAACTTATACAAATTAAAAATTTGCGTTTGATATAATTGGTAAAATACATATCCTTGTGAGAAGGAGGATAATAAAATCTTTGAATTTTTATTACTAATATCCGAAATTGATTTTTTTATAGTCCAAATAAAAAGAAAACGAATTGTGTTAAAAGGAATTGTATTTTTATTTGTTTTAGCAATTTTTTCTTTATTTGTTTCATTATTGTAAATGTATTTATCGATCATTTTTTTTGAATTATCAAAAAAAAGTTGTATAGTGATCCTCGGACTATTAATGATACAGAGAAGTATATCTATATATATCCTTTCAATTAAAAATTTGAAAAAAGAATATGATTTACGGATTAATCGAACATTTCTTCTTTTGAATTTCTTTAATTTCTGCCAAATATTTTTTATTGATGCTAATAGTTTAGTAGGATAACTTATTTTATTAGAACTACTATTTCTATTGATTTCCGGAGTTAAAAATCCTTTTTTCTTATCTTTTGTAATTTTTTCTATTTGATTCCTGATTGTGCTGGTTCTATGAGCCAGATCTTTCATTTTTTTTTCTGTCAATGAAGAATCTGTCAAATCCATAAATCGAATTTGAATGGACGATTCATTAATCATCCCATTACTGATTACCCCATTTTTTTCTTTTTTAGTTTCACTCAATTCATATATTTCTCTTAATCCAAATAATTGAATTGGGTTTCTTTTGGAAAGTTCTTTTATTATTCCTTTTAAAAATAGAATGGTTTTCATGACCCATTTTTTTCTTTCTTTTGAAAAGTTAAAAAAAAAATGGATTCTTTCTTTTAAAACCTGTATAACTAAAAAAGAATTCTTTTTCAATTTGATAATTTTTTTTCTGAGTCCTTTAAAAATGGGTTCAAAAAATGAACGTTGTTTTCGGGGAGAACCAAAAGGAAGTTCAGTTTCCATTCCCCAAACTGTTAAAAAACAAAAATCGTTTTTTTGCTCTTTATTTCTCAGCAGATCTTTCTGGGGGGGTGGCACCTTAGATCTGTGCCAAGGTTTAAGGCAAAAAGGAAATAGGATCTTTATCTGAATACCGTCTGTCAACCAATTTTTTGGAAATTCGGTTTCTGATAATTGAATACCATTATAGGTGCATTTAACATGCATTTCTCTATTCCAATCTTTTAAGTCTTCGGACCACTCGGGAAATTGAAATAATAACATACGGGCTATATTTTTAGCTATTATCAATGAAGGGAATAGAATATATTTTCTAAGAAAAGATTGGGTTACTAATAGGGATCCTCTTATTACTTGAGCAAATAAAATGCTATCCCAGGCTTCCGCTATTTCTATTCGTGCTTTCTCTTCTCTTTTGTATTCTTCTTTTTTTTCTTCCTCTTTTTTTTTCTCATTTTCTTTTTTCTTTTCCTCGGTATAATCTGAAATTCTTAATTCTGTTGTTTTTTTATACATCCAGTTTTTCAAAATGAATTTTATCATCCCGGAGATATCAAAAGAAAAAAGGGGTTTGTCTATTCTG